CAGCCATGGATGCTTAACCTTAACGGGGCTCATCGTACATCGTGAATAACCAAATTCCAATTGAAATGAAATTTTGAGGAGGAATCAATGAAAATCTTTAGGAGGAATCAATGAAAGGGCATCAATTCAAATCCTGGATCTTCGAATTGAGAGAGCTATTGAGAAAGATCAAGAATTCTCACTATTTCTTAGATTCATGGATCAAATTCGATTCAGTGGGACCTTTCACTCACATTTTTTTCCACCAAGAACGTTTTATGAAACTCTTTGACCCCCGAATTTGGAGTATCCTACTTTCACGTTTTTCACAGGGTTCAACAAGCAATCGATATTTCACGATCAAAGGTGTAGTACTGCTTGTAGTAGCGGTCCTTATATCTCGTATTAACAATCGAAAGATGGTCGAAAGAAAAAATCTCTATTTGATGGGGCTTCTTCCTATACCTATGAATTCCATTGGACCCAGAAATGAGACATTGGAAGAATCTTTTTGGTCTTCCAATATCAATAGGTTGATTGTTTCGCTCCTGTATCTTCCAAAAGGGAAAAAGATTTCTGAGAGTTGTTTCATGGATCCGCAAGAGAGTACTTGGGTTCTCCCAATAAATAAAAAATGTATCATGCCTGAATCTAACCGGGGTTCGCGGTGGTGGAGGAACCGGATCGGAAAAAATAGGGATTCTAGTTGTAAGATATCTAATGAAACCGTAGCTGGAATTGAGATCTCATTCAAAGAGAAAGATAGCAAATATCTGGAGTTTCTTTTTTTATCCTATACGGATGATCGGATCCGCAAGGACCATGATTGGGAATTGTTTGATCGTCTTTCTCCGAGGAAGAAGCGAAACATAATCAACTTGAATTCGGGACAGCTATTTGAAATCTTAGGGAAAGACTTGATTTGTTATCTCATGTCTGCTTTTCGTGAAAAAAGACCAATTGAAGGGGAGGGTTTCTTCAAACAAGAAGGAGCTGAGGCAACCATTCAATCAAATGATATTGAGCATGTTTCCCATCTCTTCTCGAGAAACAAGTGGGGTATTTCTTTGCAAAATGGTGCTCAATTTCATATGTGGCAATTCCGCCAAGATCTCTTCGTTAGTTGGGGGAAGAATCGGCACGAATCGGATTTTTTGAGGAACGTATCGAGAGAGAATTTGATTTGGTTAGACAATGTGTGGTTGGTAAACAAGGATCGGTTTTTTAGCAAGGTACGGAATGTATTGTCAAATATTCAATATGATTTCACAAGATCTATTTTCGTTCAAGTAACGGATTCTAGCCAATTGAAGGGATCTTCTGATCAATCCAGAGATCATTTCGATTTCATTAGAAATGAGGATTCAGAATATCACACATTGATCGATCAAACAGGGATTCCGCAACTAAAAGAAAGATCGATTCTTTGGGATTGGGATCCTTCCTTTCTTCAAACGGAACGAACAGAGATAGAATCAGATCGATTCCCGAAATGTTTTGGATCTTCCTCAATGTCCCGGCTATTCGCGGAACGTGAGAAGCAGATGAATAATCATCTGCTTCCGGAAGAAATCGAAGAATTTCTTGGGAATCCTACAAGATCAATTCGTTCTTTTTTCTCTGACAGATGGCCAGAACTTCATCTGGGTTCGAATCCTACTGAGAAGTCCACTAGAGATCAGAAATTTTTGAAGAAAAAACAAGATGTTTCTTTTGTCCCTTCCAGGCGATCGGAAAATAAAGAAATGGTTGATATATTCAAGATAATTACGTATTTACAAAATACCGTCTCAATTCATCCTATTTCATCAGATCCGGGATGTGATATGGTTCCGAAGGATGAACCGGATATGGACAGTTCCAATAAGATTTCATTCTTGAACAAAAATCCATTTTTTGATTTATTTCATCTATTCCATGACCGGAACAGGGGGGGATACACGTTACACCACGATTTTGAATCAGAAGAGAGATTTCAAGAAATGGCAGATCTATTCACTCTATCAATAACCGAGCCGGATCTGGTGTATCATAGGGGATTTGTCTTTTCTATTGATTCCTACGGGTTGGATCAAAAAAAATTCTTGAATGAGGTATTCAACTCCAGAGATGAATCGAAAAAGAAATCTTTATTGGTTCTACCTCCTCTTTTTTATGAAGAGAATGAATCTTTTTATCGAAGGATCAGAAAAAAATCGGTCCGGATCTACTGCGGGAATGATTTGGAAGATCCAAAGCTAAAAACAGCGGTATTTGCTAGCAACAACATAATGGAGGCAGTCAATCAATATAGATTGATCCGAAATCTGATTCAAATCCAATATAGCACCTATGGGTACATAAGAAATGTATCGAATCGATTCTTTTTAATGAATAGATCCGATCGCAACTTCGAATATGGAATTCAAAGGGATCAAATAGGAAATGATACTCTGAATCATATAACTATAATGAAATATACGATCCACCAACATTTATCGAATTTGAAAAAGAGTCAGAAGAAATGGTTTGCTCCTCTTAT